AATCTATTGGAATAGAAGAAATCAGTAAAAAGGTCCCTCGATGGTCATATAAATTGACCAATGTTCTGGAAGAACAGGAGGAAGAAAATGAGGAAAAATCGACGGAAGATCATGAAATTCGTTCAAGAAAAGCCAAACGTGTGGTAATTTATACTGATAATGAGAATAATACCAATTCTATTACTAATACGAATAATACTAGTAATAGTGATCAAGCGGAAGAGGTGGCTTTGATACGCTACTCGCAACAATCGGATTTTCGTAGGGATATAATAAAAGGATCCATGCGTACTCAAAGACGTAAAACAGTTACTTGGGACCTGTTTCAAGCAAATGTGCATTCCCCACTTTTTTTGGATCGAATAGACAAAACATCTTTTTTTTCTTCTTTTGATATCTCTGAAATGATGAATCTCATTTTTAGGAATTCGGTCGAGAGAGAACCGGAATTGAAAATTTCCAATTTTGAGGAGGAAGAGACAAAAGAAAAGCAAAAAAAAAACGAGGAGAAAAAAGAGGAAAATGAACGTATAGCAATATCAGAAACTTGGGATAACATTATATTTGCTCAAGTAATAAGAGGTTCGATGTTAGTAACCCAATCCTTTCTTAGAAAATACATTGTATTGCCTTCATTGATAATAGCTAAAAATATTGGCCGTATGTTATTTTTCCAATTCCCCGAGTGGTATGAGGATTTGAAGGAATGGAATAGAGAAATGCATGTTAAATGCACCTATAATGGTGTTCAATTATCGGAAACAGAATTTCCCAAAGATTGGTTAACAGACGGTATTCAGATAAAGATTCTATTTCCTTTCGTTCTTAAACCTTGGCGAAGATCTAAAATACGATCTCATCATAGAGATCCAATGAAAAAAAAAGGAAAAAAAGCAAATTTTTGTTTTTTAACAATTTGGGGAATGGAAGCAGAAGTTGCTTTTGGTTCTCCCCGAAAACGACCTTCTTTTTTTGAACCCATTTATAAAGAACTCCAAAAAAAAATTAGAAAAATAATTAGAAAAGTAAAAAAAAAAATTTTTTTCGTTCTAAAAGTTTTTAAAGAAAAAAAAAGATGGGTTATAAAAAGAGTTCTAGTTATAAAACAAAAAATGAAGGGACTTGAAAAAATAAACCCCATTTTATTATTTGAATTGAGGAAGGTAAAAATATATAAACCGAATGAAAATGTAAGAGATTCTAAAATAAATAATAATATTATTCACGAATCAACCATTCGAATTCGGTCCATGAATTGGGCAAATTACTCACTCATAGAAAAAAAAATAAAGGATCTTGCTGATAGGACAGTCATAATCAGGAATCAAATAGAACTAGAACGAATCACAAAAGACAAGAAAAAAATAGTTCTAACTTGTGATGATAAAAAATCGGAATCAAAGAAACATATTTTGCAGATATTTAAAAGAAAAAAGATCCGATTTATACATAAATTAAATTTTTTTATGAAATCATTCATTGAAAAAATATACATAGATATCTTTCTACGTATGATTACTATTTTTAGGATTAATGCACAATTTTTCTTTGAATCAACAAAAAAAATTATCGCAAAATCGATTTACAACGATGAAACAAATCGAGAAGGAATTGATGAAACAGATCAAAATACAATGAACTTTATTTCGACTATAAAAAAATCGTTTTATAATACTAATATCAGTAATAATAATTCAAGTATTTATTATTATTCAAATATTTATTATTATAATTATGATTTATCCTCCTTGTCCCAAGCATATGTATTTTACAAATTATCACAAACCCAATTACTTAACAAGTATCACTTGAGATCTGTACTTCAATATCCCGGGACCCATTCTTTTATTAAGGATAAAATCAAGGATTATTGTATGACACGAGGAATATTTGATTCCAAATCAAAGCAAAAGAAAATTGATAAGTCTGGAAAAAATGAATGGAAAAACTGGTTAAAGGGCCATTATCAATACAATTTATCTCAGACAAAATGGTCTCGATTAGTACCTCAAAAATGGCGAAATAGAATCCACCAACGTTCTACGATTCAAAATAAAAACTCAATTAAATTTGATTCACATAAAAAAGAAAAAGACCAATTAATTCATTACATGAAACAAAATTACTATGTGGTAGCAGTGGATTCATTGACGAGTCAAAAAGAAAAATTTAAAAAACACTACAGATATTCTCTTTTATCACATAAATATATGAATTATGGGAATAGGAAGGACTCATACTCATATATTTATGAATCAACATTACAAGTAAAAGGAGACCAAGAAATTCCATACAATTTCAATACACTGAAACCCGAATCATTTTATGTATTGGTAAGTATAGCTATTAGTAATTATCTAGAAAAGGAATATATTATTGCTACACATAAAAATATGGATAGAAAATATTTTGATTGTAGAATTCTACATATTTGTCTTAGAAAAAATATCGATATTGAGACCTGGACCAATACGCATATCAGCACCAAAATTGAGAAAAATACTAAGACTGAAAACAAAATTATTAAAAAATTGAAAAAAAAAGATATTTTTTCTCTTACAATTCATCAAGGAATTAAACCATCCCATCAAAAAAAACACTTTTTTGATTGGATGGGAATGAATCAAGAAAAGGTTTATCGTACCATATCAAATCGAAAACCCCGGTTCCTCCCAGAATTTGTGCCATTTTTTGATGCATATAAGATTAAACCATGGATCATACCAATCAAATTACTTCTTTTTAATTTTTATTTCTATGAAAATATTAGTCAAAAAAAAAGCATCAACATAAATCAAATAAAAAAAAAAAATCTTCAGATATCATCTAATCAAAAAGAATATCTTAAATTAGAAAATTCCAACCAAGAAAAAAACGAACAACAGGGACAAGAAAATCTTGGATCAGATCTACGAAAAAAAAAAAAAAAAAATGTTGAAGACAATTACACGGGATCAGACATTAAAAAAGGTAAAAAGAAAAAACAATCCAAGAAAAAGAAGGAAGCAGAGCTAGATTTCTTCCTGAAAAAATATTTCCTTTTTCAATTAAGATGGGATGACTCCTTGAATCAAAGAATGATCAATAATATCAAGGTATATTGTCTCCTACTTAGACTGATAAATCCAAGGAAAATTGCTATATCCTCGATTCAAAGAGGAGAAATGCATCTGGATGTAATGCTAATTCAGAAAGATCTAGCTCTTACAGAATTGATAAAAAGGGGAGTATTGATTATCGAACCGATTCGTTTATCTATAAAAAAAAGGGATAGAAAATTTATTATATATCAAATCCTAGGTATTTCATTGATCGATAAAATTAAGCACCAAACTAACAGAAAATGCATAAAAAAAAGATATATTGACAAGAAGAATTTTGATAAATCCGTTGCAAGACACGGCAATATGCTTGTGGATAGAGACAAAAGTAATTATGATTTCTTTGTTCCTGAAAATATTCTATCTCCTAGACGTCGTAGAGAATTTAGAATTCTAATTTTTTTTCATTCTCGTAATTGGGATTTTGTGGATAGAAATCTAGTATTTTGCAATGAAAACAACATAAGAAACTCTGGAAAATTTTTGAATGAGGACAAGCATTTCAATACTAATACAGATACAAATAAATTTACAGATACAAATAAATTTATTAAATGCAAATTGTTTCTTTGGCCCAATTACCGATTAGAAGATTTAGCTTGTATGAATCGCTATTGGTTTAATACCAATAATGGCAATCGTTTCAGTATGTCAAGGATATATATGTATCCACGATTCATAATTTGTTAATAGTATATTTCCTATATATCTGTGATATTTTTCGGTAGATGAAAGTCGAAAGACATACATATACGCTGTATTACATTCTGATACATGACACGGATCTAATGGCGTATCAACTCAATTGACAAAATCGGCAGAATCTTTTTATTAGGTACAAAGAAATCATTCTCTTCCATGAATGTAGAAATGTATTTTCCTTTTTTATCCAAATCCAATTTTCAATTGGATTTGGATAAAATAAAAAAAAAAATAGGAAAAAATCCAAATTTTGGTGTGTACTAGATTAAAATAACTGGCATAAAGATTCTGATTTTTATTTTTCCTGATCGATTCAGTAAAGTAAAATAAATCCATGGGAAAGAAAAAAAGATAGAAAAATTTTTTTATGATCAAAAATTCATTCATCTCAGTTATTTCACAAGAAGAAAAAGAAGAAAACAAGGGTTCTGTTGAATTTCAAATATTAAATTTTACCAGTAAGATACGTAGACTTACTTCACATTTGGAATTGCACAAAAGAGATTTTTTATCCCAAAGGGGTCTACGAATAATTCTGGGAAAACGTCAACGGCTCCTGGCTTATTTGTCAAAGAAAAATAGAGTCCGTTATAAGAAATTAATGGATCAGTTGGATATTCGGGAGCCAAAAACTCGTTAATTTAATCGTTTGAATTTCTTTTTTTTAGTTATTTTATTAGATTTTTCATTTTGATGAACCTCGTTTTGAAGAATTCGTGGAATAATGAATTAAGGAAGAAAAAATATGACTATACCGACTACAAGAAAAGATCTCATGATAGTCAATATGGGTCCTCAACACCCATCAATGCATGGTGTTCTTCGACTGATCGTTACTCTCGATGGTGAAGATGTTATTGATTGTGAACCCATATTGGGATATTTACACAGAGGGATGGAAAAAATAGCGGAAAACCGAACAATTATACAATATCTTCCTTATGTAACACGTTGGGATTATTTAGCTACTATGTTCACAGAGGCAATAACGGTAAATGCACCAGAACAATTGGAAAATGTTCAAGTACCTCAGAGAGCCAGTTATATCAGAGTAATTATGCTGGAGCTGAGCCGTATAGCTTCTCATTTGTTATGGCTTGGACCTTTTATGGCAGATATCGGTGCACAGACTCCTTTTTTCTATATTTTCAGAGAAAGAGAATTGTTATATGATTTATTCGAAGCCGTCACAGGTATGCGAATGATGCATAATTATTTCCGCATCGGAGGAGTAGCTGCTGATCTACCTCATGGCTGGATAGATAAATGTTTGGAGTTCTGCGATTATTCTTTAACAGGAGTTGTTGAATATCAAAAACTTATTACACGGAATCCCATTTTTTTGGAACGAGTTGAAAGAGTGGGCATTATTGGTGGAGAGGAAGCAATAAATTGGGGTTTATCAGGACCAATGTTACGAGCTTCTGGAATCCAATGGGATCTTCGTAAGGTTGATCATTATGAGTGTTACAATGAATTCGATTGGGAAGTCCAATGGCAAAAAGAAGGAGATTCATTAGCTCGTTATTTAGTACGAATAGGTGAAATGGGGGAATCCATAAAAATTATTCAACAGGCTCTAGAAGGAATTCCTGGAGGGCCTTATGAGAATTTAGAAGTCCGACGCTTTGATAGAGCAAAAAATTCCGAATGGAATGATTTTGAATATAGATTTATTAGTAAAAAACCTTCACCCAATTTTGAATTGTCGAAACAAGAACTTTATGTCAGAGTAGAAGCCCCAAAAGGAGAATTAGGAATTTATTTGATAGGGGATAATAGCATTTTCCCCTGGAGATGGAAAATTCGTCCACCCGGTTTCATCAATTTGCAAATTCTTCCTCAGCTAGTTAAAAGAATGAAATTGGCTGATATCATGACGATACTAGGTAGTATAGATATCATTATGGGAGAAGTTGATCGTTGAAATGATAATTGATACGACAGAAGTACAAGCTATCAATTCTTTTTCTACATTGGAATCCATAAAAGAAATCTATGGACTCATATGGATGTTTGTATCCATTTTTACCCTTATATTTGGAATCATAATAGGGGTACTAGTAATTGTGTGGTTAGAAAGAGAAATATCTGCAACGATACAACAACGTATTGGGCCTGAATATGCTGGTCCGTTGGGAATTCTTCAAGCTCTAGCAGATGGGACTAAATTACTTTTTAAGGAGGACCTACTCCCATCTAGAGGGGATATTCGTTTATTTAGTGTCGGACCGTCTATAGCGGTCATATCAATTCTACTAAGTTATTTAGTAATTCCTTTCGGGTACCGCCTTGTTTTAGGTGATCTCAGTATAGGTGTTTTTTTATGGATCACCATTTCAAGTATTGCCCCTATTGGGCTTCTTATGTCAGGATATGGATCGAATAATAAATATTCTTTTTCAGGTGGTCTACGAGCTGCTGCTCAATCTATTAGTTATGAAATACCATTAACTCTATGTGTATTATCAATATCTCTACGTGTGATTCGTTGGAACATGAACTTTTACCTCTTTCCTAGAAATAAATAGAGAAAAGAGGTTGAATGTATGTATTGAATAGATATTTTTTTTTATTCATCGATGAGTTAAACCAGATAGTTATATGAGTGAAACAAAACAGCTTATAAATTTGCAGTAAGAAGAGAAAATCTCATTCCCTCTGTACAAGAATGAAGTTAAAGTAAACATAAGCAGCATAAACTGTTTACCCCAAGATTGAGATTCTTTGATTAGTCATCATATCTTGAAGCGGGTGCAAAAGATCAACTGTATGGAGTTTCCACTACTGCCTTGTATGTATTAACATACCGGGGATCAATCAAAAATCGGTGGACAGTAAGGAACACCAAGGTACACAAAGGATTAGTAATGGGGATAATGTAAGGTATCAAAAAAAAGAGATATTTCTGCATAAAACGAATCATAATAAGGGCTTTAAGTTGGTAGAAATGATCAAGAAGTACCTCCCTACGATTCCGATCTCGAGTATGCTCCTATTCACTGATTAAAGAAATGACTATCAAGAACGAATTAATCCTTTATTTTTTTTCTAAATTAAATACCTTCTTCTGAGACAGAAGAACAGGAACAAAAGAAATGGAATGCAATAATCGAATGAATGAATAAAAATTTTTATAAAATAAAAAAAGAATCTTTATTTATTCTTTCTTTCCTATATCTGTATTCATACATACGGAATTCTTATCATGATTCATGAACTAATGCCTATATATATATATATTGAATATTTTATTGAAAGATTAAGTTATTACCGAACAAAGAAAAATTTTATAAGGATGAGATCAATTCGAAAGCACTTTTTTTCTTATTCTAGCGGACAGAATTCCATTGGTCTAATTTGGGACTCTTCGATGTATCTTTATTCGATCTATCCTCCAAAGAGGACGAAAATACCGAACCAGTCCTTACATTTATTTGTGGCCATAGAGGAGCCGTATGAAGCTGAAGTTTCATGTACGGTTTTGTAATAGCGATGGGAACAGTGATGTTATTATCGACTATGATTATCTAATAGTTCAAGTACAGTTGATATAGTTGAAGCACAGTCAAAATATGGTTTTTGGGGGTGGAATCTGTGGCGTCAACCTATAGGGTTTATTGTTTTTCTAATTTCTTCTCTAGCAGAATGTGAGAGATTGCCATTTGATTTACCGGAAGCAGAGGAGGAATTAGTAGCAGGTTATCAAACCGAATATTCAGGTATCAAATTTGGTTTATTTTATATTGCTTCTTACCTAAATCTATTACTTTCCTCATTATTTGTAACAGTTCTTTACTTAGGTGGGTGGAATTTTTCTATTCCGTACATATCTATTCCTGAACTTTTCGGAATAAATAAAATGGCCGGAGTTTTTGGAATGACAATTGGTATCTTTATTACATTAGCTAAAGCTTATTTGTTTCTGTTTATTCCTATCACAACAAGATGGACTTTGCCTAGGATAAGAATGGACCAACTATTAAATCTTGGATGGAAATTTCTTTTACCTATTTCTTTAGGTAATCTATTATTGACAACTTCTTCCCAACTTGTTTCACTATAAATAGTGAAATACGATAACGATATTCCAGATTCATAACCTCTTTCAAACAAGAGAAAGAAACATCAATTTATTCCTGGATATTTACAATATGTTCTCTATGGTGACTGGGTTCATGAATTATAGTCAACAAACAATACGAGCTGCAAGGTATATTGGTCAAAGTTTCGTAATTACCTTATCCCACACAAATCGTTTACCTATAACTATTCAATATCCTTATGAAAAATCGATCACATCAGAGCGTTTTCGTGGTCGAATCCACTTTGAATTTGATAAATGTATTGCTTGTGAAGTATGTGTTCGTGTATGCCCGATAGATCTACCCGTTGTTGATTGGAGATTTGAAAGAGATATTAAAAAAAAACAATTGATTAATTATAGTATTGATTTTGGGGTCTGTATATTTTGTGGTAATTGTGTCGAGTATTGTCCAACAAACTGTTTATCAATGACTGAAGAATATGAACTTTCTACTTCTGATCGTCACGAATTGAATTATAATCAAATTGCTTTGGGTCGGTTACCAATGTCAATAATTGGAGATTACACAATTCAAACAGTTATGAATTCGACTCAAATCAAAATAGACAAAGATAAACCCTTTGATTCAAGAAAGATTACCAATTACTAAGATTTTGTTTTGATATATAGGAATGTATCATATACAAAAAAGGAAAAGGGGGTTACCCCTTTTCCTTTCCTGGACCATTCAGTAAGGTCATGAAATATTTCGACTTATTTATTAATTTATCATTTTAATAATGGATTTACCTGGACCAATACATGATATTCTTGTAGTATTTTTTGGATCAGTTCTTGTATTAGGAGGTCTGGGAGTAGTATTACTTACCAATCCCATTTTTTCTGCCTTTTCGTTGGGATTGGTTCTTGTTTGTATATCCTTATTCTATATTCTATCGAATTCCTATTTTGTAGCTGCCGCACAGCTCCTTATTTATGTTGGAGCCATAAATGTCTTAATCATATTTGCTGTAATGTTCATGAATGGTTCAGAACATTCCAATGATTCCTATTTTTGGACCATTGGAGATGGGGTCACTTCACTGGTTTGTACAAGTATTCTTTTTTCACTAATTACTATTATCCCAGATACGTCATGGTACGGAATTTTTTGGACTACAAGATCAAGCCAGATTATAGAACAGGACCTAATAAGTAACATTCAACAAATTGGGATTCATTTATCAACAGATTTTTATCTTCCGTTTGAACTCATTTCCATAATTCTTTTAGTTTCCTTGATAGGTGCAATTACTATGGCTCGTCAATAAGAAATACTTAGAATTTAATTCTAAGATTTATAAATTATAAGATTTATAAATTCTAAATAAAAATAAATAAAATAAATGGGAGGGTTGAAGGTTTTTATAAGGTTTTTAATTAAACCTATCTATTGCAATACCTTCTTTTATTCTGTAATCGTTCTATTCTAATCAATCGAATAGATTAAATTGTTGTTCATATTGAAATGAATCGAGATTGATAAGGAGTTAGTCAATGATGTTCGAGCATGTACTTTTTTTGAGTGTCTATTTATTCTCTATCGGTATCTATGGATTGATCACAAGTCGAAAGATGGTTAGAGCACTTATGTGTCTTGAACTTATACTCAATTCGGTTAATATCAATCTCGTAACATTTTCTGATATATTTGATAGTCGCCAATCAAAAGGTGACATTTTCTCAATCTTTGTTATAGCTGTTGCGGCTGCTGAAGCAGCTATTGGGCTAGCTATTGTTTCATCAATCCATCGTAACAGAAAATCAACTCGTATCAATCAATCGAATTTGTTGAATAATTAGTTATGATCATAAGACACATAATATCACATAGAATATTAATCTATTAGATATTCCATTATATTAATATATTAAATATTTAATAATATAATATTAATTTAATAATATAATATTAAAATATTAATTTAATAATATAATATTAAAAAAAATATTAAATACATATATAAAATATCAATTTATTATAAAATATCAATTTATTCTAATCTAATTTTATTATAATTATAATATCTTATATAATTTTATTATTTTTTTTTATTTTTTTTTTTATTATTATATTATTATATTATTATTATAAATATATAAATATATATTATTATAAATATATAAATATAAGATATATACTAATTCAATACTAAATATACTTATTATAAATATATATATATATATTTAGTATTGAATTAATTTACTATTGACCAATTTGTTGGTCAATTTGAATTCACATGTGCAACTCGCATGATCATGGTTGTTGAAAGAGAAATCAAAGTCTCTTGGAAAAGTCTCTTGAACTTTTCTCATGAACAGATTTAGAAATATATTGATTCTTAAAATTTTGATAAACCACTGCTTCGTCTGGTGTCTACAATATAAATATAAATGTATGATTCATTTACTACTAATTTTATAATTTTATTTTACCAGATCGAAAATTTTTTATGTTCAAAACTGAAATTTATAGATCCAATGTCACATTCAGTAAAAATTTATGATACATGTATAGGGTGTACTCAATGTGTACGAGCCTGCCCCACAGATGTATTGGAAATGATACCTTGGGACGGATGTAAAGCTAAACAAATTGCTTCCGCACCAAGAACCGAGGACTGTGTAGGTTGTAAGAGATGTGAATCCGCCTGCCCAACAGATTTTTTGAGTGTCCGTGTTTATTTATGGCATGAAACAACTCGCAGCATGGGTCTATCTTATTGATACGTTACAAAAAACTCCACTTGAATCATTTGATTCCTCTTTACCGACAAAAGCCCGTACTCGATAAAATTTATTATTTCGAGCACGGGTTTTTCTGGTCAAAACATATTTTGTCTTTATCACGAGTTATTTTCCTTGGTTAACAATACTTGTTGTTTTGCCGATATTCGCGGGTTCCTCAATTTTCTTTTTTCCTCATAAAGGAAATAAGATGTTTAGATGGTATACTATTTGTATATGTTTATTAGAACTCCTTCTAACAACCTATGCATTCTGTTATCATTTTCAATTGGACGATCCATTAATCCAATTGGAGGAAGATTATAAATGGATAGATATTTTTGATTTTCACTGGAGACTGGGAATCGATGGACTTTCCATAGGACCCATTTTACTGACAGGATTTATCACTACTTTAGCTACTTTAGCGGCTTGGCCAGTTACGCGAAATTCGCGATTGTTCTATTTCCTGATGTTAGCAATGTACAGCGGTCAAATAGGATCATTTTCTTCTCGAGACCTTTTACTTTTTTTCATCATGTGGGAGTTAGAATTAATTCCTGTTTACTTACTTTTATCCATGTGGGGAGGAAAAAAACGTCTCTACTCGGCTACAAAGTTTATTTTGTACACAGCAGGGGGTTCCATTTTTCTCTTAATAGGCGTTCTAGGTATGGGTTTATATGGTTCCAATGAACCAACATTAGATTTTGAAAGATTAACTAATCAATCATATCCTGTGGTATTGGAAATAATATTATATTTTGGTTTCTTTATTGCTTATGCTGTCAAATCGCCGATTATACCCCTGCATACATGGTTACCAAATACCCATGGAGAAGCACATTACAGTACATGTATGCTTCTAGCTGGAATATTATTAAAAATGGGGGCATATGGATTGATTCGGATCAATATGGAATTATTACCCCACGCTCATTCTATATTTTCTCCCTGGTTGGTACTAGTTGGAACGATGCAAATAATCTATGCAGCTTTAATTTCTCTCGGTCAACGCAATTTGAAAAAGAGAATAGCCTATTCCTCTGTATCTCACATGGGTTTTACAATTATAGGAATTGGTTCTATAACCGACATGGGACTCAATGGAGCCATTTTACAAATACTCTCTCATGGATTTATTGGTGCTGCACTTTTTTTCTTGGCGGGAACGAGTTGTGATAGAATACGTCTTGTTTATCTCGACGAAATGGGAGGGATGTCTATCCCAATGCCAAAAATATTTACCATGTTCAGTAGTTTCTCGATGGCTTCTCTTGCATTGCCAGGAATGAGTGGTTTTGTTGCGGAATCAGTAGTATTTTTTGGAATAATTACTAGTCCAAAATATCTTTTAATGCCAAAAATACTAATTACTTTTGTAATGGCAATTGGAGTGATATTAACTCCTATTTATTTATTATCTATGTCACGTCAGATGTTCTATGGATACAAGCTATTCAATGTTCCACACTCTAATTTTTTTGATTCTGGACCACGAGAACTATTTGTTTCAATTTGTATCTTTCTACCCGTAATAGGGATTGGTATTTATCCTGATTTCGTTCTCTCGTTATCAGTTGACAGGGTACAAGCTATCCTATCTAATTACTTTTATAGATAGTGTTTCATTAATGAGACAAAAAGTCTTATAATTCTTTAATTTAAATTAAAGATTTTTTTTTAATTAAATCGTTCGCTGTACAATGCAAAAAAATAAAGTGAATTAGAATTGTAATGAGATGCATTTCGAGTTTTTGTTTTGACAAACTGTCAAAACAAAAACTCGAACAAGCAAACTTTCGTTATATATGGGACGATATTCTTATGTATTTTTCATGTAACTTATTCAATTAGATGTTAATGTGAATGAACCATAACTATGTAGACCTATTCCTAATAGATTGACCCCAAAATAGCATATCCAAATTATAAAAAATCCTATAGAAGCTATAAGTGCCGAATTCGTACCTTGTAAACTTTGATTTGTTCTAGTATGTGAATAAATCGCAAATATGGTCCAAGTAATAAATGCCCAAGTTTCCTTCGGGTCCCAACTCCAATAAGATCCCCATGCTTCATTAGCCCATACTGCTCCACAAAGAATGCCTATGGTTAAAAAGGTAAACCCTAAACTAATCATACGATAACTCCAATAATCCAAACGCTGAGTCAATTGATATTTGTAATAATTTCGAAATGAAAGAAAAGAAGTGTTTTTAAAAACGCTTCTTCCTTTTTCATTCAAGTATTTAATCTCACCAAAGAAAAATGATCTAATTAAGAAATTATTGCTTTTACAAAATAAATTGATGTTGTTTCGAAATGTAATGACTAGAAGAGCGATTGATAATAACGATCCGCATAAAAGAGCTGCATAGCTCAATAACATCATACTTACGTGCATCATTAACCACTGAGATTGTAGAGCAGGTACTAATATTGCGGATTGATGCATTTCAGTTGAAAGACCCGACGTAGCGAAGCCTTGAGTAAAAATAGTACTTGGGGTAGTTATTGTGCTTAAATCATTTTTATGGTTCAATTTCTTGGAAATTATATGAATAATAAAGAAACTACATGAAAGGAAGATTAATGACTCGTATAAATTACTTAACGGAAAATGTCCTGAAGAAATCCAACGAGAAACTAATAATCCTGTTATAGAGAAAAAGGTGGCTATCATCCCTTTTTCCGATGAATCACGTAATCCTACGATTTCGTAGACTAATAAGTTCATGAAATGAATCGTAATAACAATTGAAATGATCGAAAAAGAGATATGAGTTAATATATGTTCTAAAGTTACAAATATCATAAAAAAAGGTGTCCCATTACAGAATTGAAATCGGAAATTGAATACATTATAGGATACATTGTGTCTCTTTTTTTTATAGGATGCCGCCACTCGGACTCGAACCGAGATGCTCTAGCACTGCTTCCTAAGAGCAGCGTGTCTACCGATTTCACCATGGCGGCTTACTTGAAATAATAATATTCATTTCATGTCGAATCGTCAAGAATCAAGGATTCAATATAGTTTATTCAATATAGTTTAGGAAACATTAGAATCGACGAAAAAAGACTCGTTTAAATTCATATTTGAATCTTCAATAAAATAATCCTTAGTTAGTATCGTCCTAGGTTCAGTTTTAACAATCAACTTTCACGTACTATAAACTAAGTCCCCCCGATACAGTTGAAATTTCGATAGTTTTGCTCTCAGTAGAGGTATAGAATTAAGAATTGTCCTTTTTCTTTCTATTTTTTTGATGATTGGAATTTTTCTAACGATTCCGATACTTTAGTATCATTAAGTATTAATACTCGTCATTGTGTATATGTATATAATATAAATAAGGTAACATTTACCAAATCAATTAAGTTTTAGGTTAGGCATATAACAAAATAAAAGAGTTTCAATTTCTATGACAATTGTACTTTTCACAATAGAAAATCTTAATCCTATTTATCTATTGTGATAAAGTTAATGGATAGGGAAAAATACTATTCTTAATAAGAACCCAATATACAGAAAATTCTTATTCTACATACCACAGTAGCTAGTTCTAACTATTCTAACTAATATTGAATAGTTCAATACATTAATTAATGTGAATCGTTCATCTTAAAAAATTTTCCGTTTTTCGGGCTATGTCAATTCCAATTATCCCAAGACTTTATTATTTGTTTGTCGCACAAAAAAACTTTTTGAATGTCCGGTAGAAACCGATTTCGCTAAAGAAAAAGCTTTTACTGCAGTTAAATATCCCTTTTTCTTCCAAATATTCCTACGAATATGTTTTTTTGACATAGAAATACATTTTTTTGGAACTGCCATTCAAAAAAGGGTTACTCATTTTTATTTATCGTTACATGTGAAAGACATGTATTGTTCGAAATAGATCGTTTTTTTTTTAACTTTCAACATTTAATTAACATAAAAAAACAAATAACATAAAATAAAAATAATATAATTATAATATAATAATATATATATATTATATATAATTTTTTTTTATTTTTTTTCTTTTTTTTTTTTTTTATTGTGATTTTCGAAAGAGATAAGAATTGGTGAATCAGAAACAATTATTAATTATAAAAAAAAATCTCAATTTGTTTGTTTTCTTATGGAACATACATATCAATATGCATGGATAATACCTTTTCTTCCACTTACAGTTACTATGTCAATAGGATTTGGACTTATACTTATTCCGACAGCAACAAAAAATATTCGTCGTATATGGGTTTTTACTAGTATTTTTCTGTTAAGTATAGCTATGGGATTTTCGGCCAATCTGTCTATTCAACAAATAAATGGAAGTTTTATTTATCAATATCTATGGTCTTGGACCATAGATATTGATTTTTCCTTAGAATTTGGATATTTGATCGATCCACTTACTTCTATTATGTCAATACTAATTACTACTGTTGGAGTCATGATTCTTATTTATAGTGACAATTATATGTCTCACGACCAAGGATATTTGAGATTTTTTGCTTATATGAGTTTTTCCAATACTTCCATGTTGGGATTAGTTACTAGTTCTAATTTGATACAAATTCATATTTTTTGGGAACTAGTGGGAATGTGTTCATATTTATTAATAGGGTTTTGGTTCACACGACCAATTGCCGCAAGTGCTTGTCAAAAAGCTTTTGTAACTAATCGTGTAGGAGATTTTGGTTTATTATTAGGAATCTTAGGTCTTTATTTGATAACAGGTAGTTTGGAATTTCGGGATTTGTTCGAAATAGCTAATAACTTGATCCATAATAATGGGATCAGTTCCTTATTTGCTACTTTGTGTGCCTCTTTATTATTTGTCGGTGCAGTTGCTAAATCTGCACAATTCCCCCTCCACGTATGGTTACCTGATGCCATGGAAGGACCTACTCCTATCTCGGCCCTTATACACGCTGCTACTATGGTAGCAGCAGGAATTTTTCTTGTAGCTCGGCTTATTCCTCTTTTCATAGACATACCTTATATAATGAATTTCATTTCTTTAATAGGTGTAATAACAGTACTATTAGGAGCTACTTTTTCTATTGCTCAAAGAGACATTAAAAGAAGTTTAGCCTATTCTACAATGTCTCAATTAGGTTATATTATGTTAGCTCTAGGTATAGGTTCTTATCGAGCGGCTTTATTCCATTTGATTACTCATGCCTATTCTAAAGCTTTATTGTTTTTGGGATCTGGATCTATTATTCATTCAATGGAACCTATTGTTGGATATTCACCAGAAAAAAGTCAGAATATGGTTCTTATGGGTGGTTTAACAAGATATGTTCCAATTACAAGAACTACTTTTTTATTAGGTACACTTTCTCTTTGTGGTATTCCACCTCTTGCTTGTTTTTGGTCCAAAGATGAAATTCTTAATGATACTTGGTTATATTCACCAATTTTTGCAATAATACCTTGTTTCACAATAGGATTAACCGCATTTTATATGTTTCGGGTATATTTACTTACCTTTGATGGGTATTTGCGTGTTTATTTTCAAAATCACAGTAGCACTAAAAATAAATTGTTCTATTCAATATCTCTATGGGGAAAAGAAGCACCAAAAACAGTCAATAAAAAATTACTTTTATCAACAATGAATAAAAAGGTTTACTTTTTTTCAAAAGATACATATAAAATGATTGATAATGATAAGATACGATACTTTAGTACTTACTTTGGAAATAAATATACTTCCATGTATCCTCATGAATCAGACAATACTATGCTATTTCCTCTGCTTGTATTGGTACTATTTACTTTGTTCGTTGGATCAATAGGAATTTCTTTTGATCAAGGAGTAATGGATTTTGATATATTATCGAAATGGTTAACCCCATCCCAAAATCTTTTCCATACAAATTCGTATTATTCTGTGAATTGGTATGAATTTTTTACAAATTCAATTTTTTCAGTAAGTATAGCCATTTTCGGATTATTCATAGCATATATTTTATATGGGTCTGTTTATTCATTTTTCCAGAATTTGGACTTAATCAATTCATTTGTAAAAGGGAGCCCTAAGAGAATTATCTTGGACCAAATAAAAAGTGTTATATATAATTGGTCATATAATCGTGGTTACATAGATATTTTTTATACTAGGGTTTTAGCCATGGGTATAAGAGGATTAACCGAGCTAACTCAGTTTTTTGATAGACATATAATTGATGGAATTACAAATGGAGTTGGCCTTACAAGTTCCCTTATAGGTGAAGGTATCAGATATATGGGGGGAGGACGAATCTCGTCTTATTTATTTTTATATTTTTTTTATGTATCAATATTTTTATTATTTTTTTTGTTTAGTTTATTGGTATAAAAAAAATAATTATATAGGTCTCCATGGGAGAATTTTTTTGTCGTGTACAAAGACATTTTTCGTTCTATCATTTCCGAAAAAGTCGATAAACTAGGTGGATATGTAAAAGATATTTTTTTTTTCCCATTACTTGGACATGTAGAAAAAAAATATTGTGACATTTCATTTCGTACAGCATTTTCAAACCGATCATTTTTTATATATCGCAATGGACAATTCCATCGTTTATAATCGAAAAGAAAAGTCACAAGAGGTTTTTCAAACCAGAAATAAGTCTTTTCATTTTTCTCTTCTTTAAGTCTTCCCAATTCCCAATTATCTTGATACCTATCAAGATAAGAATCTTCGTAAACTGGGCTATCTTTATAGCATGTCTCTTTAAAGTGAAAGTGGAATTCCCCCTTTGTTTTTTCCTTTCCATTCACTCGGATCTCTTCCGTTTCATCTATTTTTTCTTTTTCCGGATCTTCCTGTTCTTCCGAACAAAGGGAAGGGTCTTCTTCGGCGGATCCCTCTTGTTCCTGTTTAGTCTCCTTCGTTTC